GCTTCCATCTCTCTTTTTACATTCAAAAAAAGTTGAAGATCTAGTTACGATTAGAAATAAACTTTTGGATCTTCATCCATGGAGCCTTTTTGAAGGGTTGATCTAACTAAAAAAAATTATGTTTCGCGATTTCATAATCTCATTTTTCAATTTCTAATTGATTTTTTGGATTGGATATAAATCACGAGAATCTATCTTCTTCTCCAAATGGCGCATTGAGAGGTAAAGGATTAAACCTTTTCTAAGAAATAAAGTTTTTGATCGGAATCTCGGTTAAACTTAAAGGATCCCTTAACTATTTCAGCTATTAATAGAACGAATCACACTTTTACCACTAAACTATACCCGCTATAATATATATAATGTATATAAATACATCATTTGTCGAATAGGGGGGGGGGTTGGTTGTATTTTCTCTTCCTTTTCGGAGCGATTCCTCCTTACCTCATTTATTCTCATACACTCCCCAGATCTTATGAATTGAGTTAATTTCATTAGATCTAATGAAGATAGTATTCGCTTTGTTTGTGGATTTCATTTCAAACAAACGAAGTTTTTTCGTGAGGAAAAGGGGGGATTCTCGTCGGAATGGAAATCTGATATAGATTTTTCTTTTGAATAAAAAAATGGATAAAAGAAAAAGAAGTAAGAAAAATAACCTTTATCATACATAAAGATTATACTAATCATAGAAATTAAATGAAAATGACAAGAAGCAAAACAAAGAATGGCCCGGCTAGGTACTAGCCAGGCTGGGGGAGTAAAAAACTCTTTCGTAGTAAATCAAAGAGGTACTTTTTTTCTATTGGAAATTTTTGTTCTGAATCATTATTCAAACGGAATTGCTAATAAAATGGGTATATAATTGCAATTTCTTATGAAATTTCTATCTTTCTAAATAGATAGAAAAATTCTTTATTTAGAATAAAAAAGAGAATAAATAAAGAAAGAAAAAGACTTTTATCTATTTTTCATTCATAATTGACATGTGAATTATCTAATTTTTGAATTAGGAATTGGGAGAGATGGCTGAGTGGACTAAAGCGGCAGATTGCTAATCTGTTGTACGAGTTATTCGTACCGAGGGTTCGAATCCCTCTCTCTCCGTTTCTTCGGATCCTTTTTAGTTTCTATCGGGAATTCGTTGGAATTCGAAAAAATAGAGAGTCTCGGCTTTATTTCTCATAGTTAGTTCCATTTTCATAGTTAAATGGATGAAATGTAAAAAAAATCATTAAAAAATAAAGAATAAAGAAAAAAAAAAAAAAACAAGAAGAAAAGGGGGTTTTTTAGTCCTCGCGCCCAGGATTACGTCCTGGATCATTAGATAGGAATCCGAATATGAAGAGAGAAACAAAGAATATCACTACTGTGTAAACGAAGAGTTTGAGAGTAAGCATTACACAATCTCCAAATTATATTGTGGAAAATAAGGGAATAGATTCTCTATTTTTGTACCAAATATCTTGCACCAAGAAAAGGATTTTAAGAAATTTCTCTGTCCTAAAATTCGACTTCTATCCTTGGTTATCAAAAGGATCTCCCCAATTTCGTATTTTGTTTGAGGCAACCTTATTTATAATAGCTCGTAAGATCAGAATGAAGAAGACATTAGCTGATCCAGACCCCGCGCGCGGATCTCCATATTCATAATCCAATCCATAGAGAATTTCCATGTATGAATCGAAGGTTCATAATGTATGATTTACCCGATATTAGCAATTGTTTTTCCCCATTTTGTTAGAACACATATTTTTTGTTCGAATCTATCGTGGTGAATATTTTAGTATTCCAATTCAAAATCTCATCGAAAACTTACAGCAGCTTGCCAAACAAGGGCTAAGAGAAAAAAGAACACAGGTATGACTGGCATAACATCCACGATTGGATTGAAAAGGGCATAAGCTTCCGGCAATTTAGCGAAGAAAAAGCTACTCGAATGAAGGGCAGAACTAAGACAGATCAAACTAAAGATATTAAGCATAACAAACATTTCGTTCTTGGATTGAATTAGAGATAATTTCATTTTTTATTGAGTTATTGATATGGGGGAAAAGAAAAAAATCCTTCTTTTTTCTTTTCCCTCCCCCAACCAAAACCCTTTAATTGTAAAATGAAAATCAAGATGGAATTCTATTTTCATAGAATATCTTAATGGAATTCTATGCAATGATCAATGAATTTATTTTAATTCTACGTTTCCACGTATCGAATCTTAGCAACAACCAATTCGGTAGATATTTGGGTTGGAATTGACGAACAGACAATAACAATATTATTGTCTATTATTGTCTAATCGACATATAAATGGGGCGTGGCCAAGCGGTAAGGCACCGGGTTTTGGTCCCGTTACTCGGAGGTTCGAATCCTTCCGTCCCAGAGCTGTTCCCTCAGAACAGAAGAAACTTAAAGAACATCCTTTTCTGCGTATCTATCAGTGGTGGATACAATGTCATTTTCTTTTTCCTTTGGGTTTTTAATGATTGTTATATATATATTTATAATCCTCTTCGACGTTGTTTCTCACAAGGGTAGAAATCTAAATGCCGCGTGGATGGAAGCAAAAATCTTTTTTTGTTGGGATGTGGACATAAATTAAATAAAGAAAAGATTTTTTTTTGAAAAGGAGGGTAGACTATTCATTGTATGCCCGCTCCTTTCACCCGGGTTCTATTCATATTGAGTGAGGTTAGTTAGTTTAAAAATGGGTTGTTCCGTATTTTTAAAGAAAAAAACGATTCCCTCACCACATGCTTTTGTTTTGTGGCAAAATGGGAAAGAGAGGGGTTTTCTATCGTTTTGGAAAGTCAATCATTTTTTTTTTCCACTCGAGTTTGATGGAATTTGTCATTTATGGAAATGTGGTTTATCAACTTGAAAAACAAAATTGCAACTTGCATTTTTGTTTTTTTTTGTTTTTCAGTTTCAAGTAAAGCAAAAGAAAAGCTTTAGAAAATGAGCCATTAATGCACTATATTCATTATTTAATACACTATAAGCATTGTTTATAGTGTATTCCTGTTCTTGTATTTCAGTAACGTGGCAATTTCGATTTCGGCGAAAAAGGCCCGTGATTTCCCAAACGTAAATAATGACAATGTCATTAGTATACTCTATTGACAAGTGCTCCTTATATCTGATGTATATATGGAAAGATCATACTCCTACAATTCTGATTTTATCAGACTTGTATTTTTTTCATTTCAATAATTACTAATTCATTTTAATTGAATTTCAAATTCAATTAAAGAATAACGACCTTAATCTTATATTTCACCAATTCTTTTATATTTATCCTTATAAAAATAAAAAACAAACAAATAAGTTCGATTTTCTCCATCTATTTTTCTTTTTTGTGATTAGGTGTAAATAAGCGTTAAGCAACCCCATTTTGATGTCTTTTAATAAAGATTTCATTCCATTTATTTGAATGATAAAAGATGGAATGAAATCTTTGTTAAAGCTTCTCTATATGAATACTTATACTTCTATATCGAAAAAGTATATCGAAAAAAAAAAAATTATGGAGCACCGATTAAATAAATCCAATGACTATTCATGATTTGATTCTATATTGAATCAATTCCACACTGGTTCTAGAATTTCAAATTAGGGGAATGTTATGGTAAAACTTCGTTTGAAACGATGTGGTAGAAAGCAACGTGCGACTTGAAGGACATCATTGGCAGTGGATGCAAGAATCCGCCACTTTCTAGATCCTCGAAGATGCTCTTGGCTCGACATAGTTTAGTTTGTTCTAACGATCCCTAATAAGAATTTTAGGGTACATGATGGAGCTCGAGTCCAAATGATTTTTTTAGCAGGAGAGGGGGTCTAGGGTTAGTACCAATCAATAAATTGAACAAACTTCGTAAACATATCTTCGATATAGGATCAAAGGGGTCAATTTCGAATAAGTTTCAAATAAAAAAGGTGAAATCGATCGAAATTAATAAAACTATTTCGATTATAAGTGTATTACAGAGGAATCAATCATTCCTATGATTCTTCAATAAAAAGAAACAATAAAGGGTATGTTGCTGCTTTTTTGAGAGATTAAGAACCACCGAAGTAATGTCTAAACCCAAGGATCAATGTAAAGATAACAGATATTGAAACAAGGAAACACTCTTTTGCAATTGCCTTACCAGCTGGATTGAACCAAATATTCAAAAAAGTGAGGAAATGGATCCTAGGTAAGACAAACAAAAGATGCTAGAGACGACTCAATAAATGTATAAGCCCTTGAGCTCCTTGAGAATTAACTGATTTGAGTTATGAGTATGAATGATATTTTTTTTTAAGAAGGAAGAACAAAAAACGACTTTAATTCTAGTCTAATTGATTATTTCATAAATGCATTTACCGCATATATGCATAAGTTCTCATCATTCTTTCTCGAGCCGTACGAGGAGAAAGCCTCTTATACGTTTCCAGGGGGGGGTTAATCCACATCTATCCCAATGGGCCGTCTATCGAATCGTTGCAATTGATGTTCGATCACGAAGAGAGGGAAGGGATCTTCAGAAAGTGGGTTTTTATGATCCGATCAAGAATCAAACATATTTAAATGTTCCTGCTGTTCTATACTTCCTCGGAAAGGGTGCTCAACCTACAGGAACTGTTCATGATATTTCAAAGAAGGCAGAGATATTTAAAGAACTTCGAGTTAATCAAACAATTCGAGTTAATCAAACAAAAGGAGGGCTCCATATCTAATTTTTGGGAATCGTTTCTCCACTCCTCTACCCCCTTATGGGCTTGTTCTATTCATACTTAATCCTATATAAATTCTAAGATCGTATGTATATTTTATAATTTTAAAAATCTTATTGTATTGATATGAGACGGTAAAAGTGATCAAGTGAATAGATGAAATAACTGGATCTATGAGGTGTAGGTATTACCATGAAGGGGTTTTTACTATTGGATTTCATTTAAACAGGTAAAGAGTCAATCTTACTTATTGTACTTACCTATATTGGAAAAATTCTAGATTTATCCTTCTTTTCCTTAATTTATTCCCCTATCCGTACTTCGTTTCTTATCTATGTAGTGCCAATCCAACAAAATGGAATTCTTTGAAATTCGTTTTTTCATTAATTGAATAGTTTTATTCATTATTATATTATCCTTATTCATTTTCTTTTTATTTATTATTTTTTTTTCAACATTCAATTCATATTGACAATGGTGTATCGATCAAATATAATTTGATCGTGGAGAAATCGATCGATTTCTCCACGATCAAACACTTCGTTTATTCACTTCACACTTCACTTCACGAAAATGGTGGATTCACAAAACTCACTAGAACAAAAGAAATCTCTTTTTCGTTTTTAGTTGAATGGAAAAAATTCATGAAAAATTGGATAGGGTCCCGCCCATTTATATACCTTTTTATATTTTCTTTTTTTTTTATTTTCTTTTTTCTTTTTTTATTTTATAGTGTTAGTAGAGTACCTTTTTCTATGGATCCCTGCACTACAATCCGTTTTTTAGTCTGATCTGTTCGTTTTTGTTTCTTTTTTATTTTCCTGATAGATTCTTAAACGATTTCTTTAGATTTTTTACTATTTACTAGTTTTAGTTTTGATAGGTAGGTTGGGGATTTCCTTATCATATATTTTATAAATATATATATATAATATATTATATATTATTATATTACGATCGTATTTATACACCCTATTTACTTAACATATACATATATGGGTTGCTAACTCAACGGTAGAGTACTCGGCTTTTAAGTGCGACTATGATCTTTTACACATTTGGATGAAGCAACGTATTTGTACATACTATTAGTAAAGTTTGTAAGACCACGACTGATCCTGAAGGGGATGAATGGAAAAAACAGCATGTCGTTTCAATGGAGAATTCTAAGAATATCCCATTCTTAATCCTCACTAGACCGGATCATTACAAAATCTTGTTTTGATTCTTGGAAGGGGATCAAATCAATTCATCATTGGGTTGAGTCAATAAATGGATAGAGCTCTAAAGCTCCAATTATAGGGAAACCCGAAGTAACGAGCTTTTTCTCTTAATTCGAATAATTGCCCGGTCTAATTAGAGGTTAAAAATATATTAGTGTCTGATGCGGAAAAGGGGGGGTTCTCCTGCGAGTGAATCATCGATTCCCTTTTTTTGAATCCTAATTATTCATTATTCTCTCATTTTTTAGATTCTTATGGGAAAAGCAATGTGTAGAAGAAACGGTATACTGAGAAAAAAATAAATTCCAAAATCAAAAGAGCGATAGGATTGCAAAAATAAAGGATTTCTAACCACTTCCTGTAAGTGGAACGAAAGGTGGGATAGAAGAAAAGGGAAGATCCGTGGATTGGCTACTTATCTTCGAGGTATTTCTTTCTTATTGGATACCCCGTTTTGACCGTATCGCACTATGTATCATTTGTTAATCTAAGAAACCTTCCACACTTTTTGGTCATTTCAAATGGAAAAATTAAAAGGATATTTAGAAACATTTAGATCTGAGCAAAAGCACTTCCTGTATCCACTTCTTTTTCAGGAATATATCTACGCACTCGGCCATGATCATGGTTTAAATAGACCGATTCCTTACGAATCCATAGAAAATTTAGGTTATGGCGATAAATCTAGTTCACTAATTGTGAAACGTTTAATTATTCGAATGCATAAACAGAATCATTTTCTTCTTTCTTGTAATGAAAATGATTTTCAACAAAATCAATTGTTGGGGCGAAAAAACAATTTGCATTCGAAAATTCTATCGGAGGCTTTTTCAATTATTGTGGAAATTCCATTCTCCTTCCAATTAGTGTCTTGCCTAGAAAAAAAAAGAGAAATAGCAAAATCTCATAATTTACGATCTATCCACTCAATATTTTCCTTTTTTGAGGACAATATATTCTATTTATATCATATATCGGATGTATTAATACCCTACCCTATCCATCCAGAAATTTTAGTTCAAACCCTTCGTTACTGGATACAAGACGTCCCCTCTTTGCATTTATTGCGAATCTTTTTATACGAGTATTGTCATTCGGGCAGTCTCATTAGCAAAAAAAAATGCTTTTCTTTTTCAAAAAAAGAAAATGAAAGATTATCCTTATTCATATATAATTCTCATGTATATGAATGGGAATCCGTATTCCTTTTTATCCGTAAACAATCTTCTCATTTACGATCAATATCCTGGGAAGCCCTTCTTGAACGAGTCCATTTCTATGGGAAAATAGAACATCTTGTAGTAGTGCTTTGTAATGATTTTCAGAAGGCTTTGCGGTTGTTCAAAGATTCTTTCATGCATTATGTTAGATATCGGGGAAAATCCCTTTTGATTTCAAAGGGAACTTATCTTTTGATGAAAAAATGGAAATATCACTTTATCTATTTATGGCAATGTAATTTTCACTTGTGGTCTCAACTGCACAGGATCCATATAAACCAATTAGATAATCGTTCCTTCCATTTTTTGGGCTATGTTTCAAGTGTACGAAGAAATATTTC